GTTTGCGATTATCTAATAAATCAATTAATGAAAGTAGATTATCTTTCCATTCATCTCAAAACTTCCATGATCCCTTCCCGAACCAAACATGAATTTTTCGATTCATTTGGCTCTCACACTCAATTACGTCAACTACTTATGTATGGGGGGGGATTCCCATATCTTTTTTTAATGTAATGAGCCTATCCTCTCCCTCTCGTCTCTATTCATATTAAAAAATGAATCTTGCGACTGATCCCTAATCCAAGACCAGACTATTCGGAGGACTCTTCTGACCAAATCAAAATAGATAATTGTCAGCAAAGTTGTTTCTTTTTTTCTTCAAATCCAAAGAATTCTTCTTACTTTATACATAGGTCATCGATTCAGCATAAAAAGTGGTTGTTTGAAATACCTATTTTTCCAATATTTTCCAATAAAATTTCCAATACCAATAAAAGAAAAGGCTCAAATCTTTTTATCAACATGAGTGTTTTATATCGAAAAAAAAATTCCAATTATTATTAATTATTCATTTTGAAAACATTACTATTCTATAGTAAAACATAGTAGTAGAAAGAGTACCGTGCTTTGTCTGGACTTCAAACTTTAGCTTTAACCATGTTAATGGTCCCACATTATTGGTTTGGTTGATAGAGAATCAAAATCGATTTACCAAGAAATCACGAAATGCTATGGTTCTTAAATATGATTTGAAATTGATTCAGAAGTAATTCGCGGAATCATGCACCCTTTTCCCGTTGGTCCTAGTTATAAAGAAAAAAAGTGCAGCTGGTTGGGTCCAGCCTATTCTTGAAATAAACAACTCGCACACACTCCCTTTCCAAAAAAGAGCAATACACCAAGCACTACACTTAGATTTATTGGATTTGTTGCTAAAATATCGGTATTAAACCCGAAACTCCCGGCGAATGGCCAGTGAACCAAAGAAACGAAAGAATCGGTTACATTTTTCATATGATCTCCTCTTTTAGATAGACGAAAAAAAAATAAGTAAATTCACTTTCCTATTTCTAGGATTAAACAAAAGGATTCGCAAATAAAAGCGCTAATGCTACAACCAGTCCATAAATTGTTAAAGCTTCCATAAAAGCCAGACTAAGCAATAAAGTACCTCGTATTTTTCCCTCCGCCTCGGGTTGTCTCGCGATCCCTTCTACTGCTTGGCCCGCAGCAGTACCTTGACCAACACCAGGTCCAATAGAAGCAAGCCCAACAGCCAACCCAGCGGCAATAACGGAAGCGGCAGAAATAAGGGGATTCATGATAAGTTCCTCGCACTAAAATAAAGAAAAACTAAAGAAATCGTTAATGATACAATCGTCCAATGAATTATGACTTAATTATTCCGTCACTAGGATTCACCCAGCCGAAGTAACTAAGAACTCCGAATTGGAGTAATAATAATATTATTATTGAACCATCAAAACTATTTCGATACCTCTTTTTTAGTTACGATCCACGGGCACAACACAGGATTTTTGTGAATCCATACGACTTTTGTTCTTCCATTTCTTTTTTCGGGACCATTTTTTGAATTCTTCGTTCGTTTTCTTGATTTCATCTCTTTATTTTTATTGATTCAATTCCCAGTCAAAGCAAAGACGAAATCGAACAATTTATATTGGAATCCCTATCGAAATTCACAATAGTCACAAGAGTAGGGTGCATTAGATATATCTTTTGTTCTTATATAATTAGCAATACCTAATATGCCATATACATGTCTTTCTTCCAGAACGTAAACCAACTATTCATATCTTAATTCGTATCTTAAAGTCAATCGTATTCTAGAACCCTTTTTTAAAAAAATCCACCAGAGTTGGCATTTGATTCTATATAACTAATTATGTCCCCCTCGCCTAATCACCTCATTTTTATGAATCTCTTTTTTTATAATTTTTTTCTTTTTTTCTACGACTCTTGATCGTATATTCTGTATTTGTAGATTTTTGTTTGGATATGTATGTTTCTTAAGTAGATTATCTTGAGTTACGCATACATTGCCTTGTTCTAAGCTACAAAAAAAAGACTGTTTCGAAAACGAGTCAATGATGTCCCTCCATAGATTCACCTATATAAGCCGCAGCTAAAGTTGCAAAAATAAGAGCTTGAATACCGCTTGTAAATAATCCAAGGAACATGACAGGTATAGGAACCACTAAAGGGACTAAAGAAACGAGAACAACAACTACTAATTCATCGGCTAATATATTCCCGAAAAGTCGAAAACTAAGTGATAAAGGTTTTGTGAAATCTTCTAAAATGTTAATGGGTAAAAGAATTGGAGTCGGTTGAATGTATTTACTGAAATAACCTAATCCTTTTTTGGAAAGACCCGCATAGAAGTATGCTACTGACGTGAGCAAAGCTAAAGCAACGGTAGTATTTATATCATTCGTGGGTGCGGCTAACTCCCCATGAGGTAACTCTATGATTTTCCAAGGTAAAAGAGCACCTGACCAATTAGAAACAAAAATAAAAAGAAACATAGTTCCAATAAAGGGAACCCATGGGCCATATTCTTCTCCAATCTGGGTTTTGCTCACGTCTCGAATGAATTCAAGGACATATTCGAAGAAATTTTGACTGGCAGTCGGAACGGTTTGGGGATTCCGAACGGCTATAAAGGCCGAACCTAATAAGATAGCAATAACAACCCAAGAAGTAATAAGTACTTGGGCATGGACTTGGAACCCGCCTATTTGCCAATAGAAATGTTGGCCTACTTCCACACCGGATATATCGTATAACCCCTTTAGTGTGTTGATGGAACATGATAGAACATTCATATTGCCCTCTGACCAAAATAGAAATTAAAAAGGAATTATTTTGATTCAACCATCTTCTTTTCGACTTGTCTACTTGAATTGTATATTTTGAATATCTGCTAATTACATAATATCCACCTGCTTTTGTCTCTTTTCTTTTGTGCCATTCAGGAATAGTACCCAAGCCATAAATCTATGGAGTTACCAAAATAATTTATTTATCTTATTATTAATCAACGATTTCGGATATAGCTAGAGCGACCCTCACAAATTGCGAATACTAATTTGTTAAGAATTAATCGGATTGAAGCTATAGCGTCGTCGTTTGCGGGAATCGAAATATCTGCGAGATCGGGGTCACAATTTGTATCGATTAAACAAATTGTTGGAATTCCCAAAGTGATACATTCTCGAAGAGCCGTATATTCTTCGTGCTGATCAACGAGGATTACAATATCGGGTACCCGCGTCATATATTTAATCCCGCCCAGATACGTTTGCAGACGTGATAATTGTCTCTTCAAAATAGCGGCATCCCGTTTGGGAAGACTGTTGAGTCTCCCCTTTTTTTGTTCCGTTCTCAAATCCCTGAACTTGTGAAGTCTCGTTTCTGTAGTGGACCAATTCGTTAACATACCACCGAGCCATTTTTTATTAACATAATGACACCGAGCCCTTATTGCAGCTCGCGCGACTGAATCAGCTGCTTTATTGTTAGTACCAACAATTAAGAATTGTTTTCCCCTACTTGCTGCATCAAAAACTAAATCACAAGCTTCTGATAAAAAACGAGCAGTTCGAGTCAGATTTGTAATATGAATACCTTTATGTTTTGCAGATATATAAGGTGCCATTCTAGGATTCCATTTCCGAGTACCATGACCAAAATGAATTCCTGCTTCCATCATCTCTTCCAAATGGATGTTCCAATATCTTCTTTCCATTTCTCCCCCACTTCCTCTAAAAAAAAAGAGACGAGGCGCCCTGAAATAAATAATTGTTCCGAGGGAACCTTCTCTTCTACCAGATATTGACCATTGATACACGATCCAGGCCATTCATTACTTTCTATTCATTATTATCCTTTTGTTCTTACCATTAAGAAATCAAATGATCACAAAACAAATAGTTAAAAGAATCCGCTCCTAGGACTTATTAAACCCTCTAACCAATTGCTCTGATCTATCATGGAAAGTCGTTGAAATGCAAGAATCAAATAATTCTCTGTGGTGTAAGAAAATATCTCTCATTTCCCCCCCGAATAAATTCATTTTTTGTCTTTCCAAAAGAATGGTGTTATGCTGCCTTGAACAGTGCACTAATACTTTGAATCCGGTACCAACGGGTATTATCCCCCCCAGAACAACGTTTTCTTTCAGGCCTTTCAACCAATCGATACGACCTCGGAGAGCTGCTTTTGCTAAAACTCGCGTGGTTTCTTGAAAACTTGCTTCGGATATAAAACTTTGAGTATTCAGAGATGCTCTCGTTATTCCCAATAAGATAGCTCGATAACAGATCACTTCTTCCAAAGCACGCCCTGTTCGTTCCGCTCGTAACAATCCAATAAGTTCACCGGGTAAAAAAATATTAGACATTCCATCTTCTGAAACCAAGACTTTTGATGTTATTTGACGTACAATAATTTCTATATGCCTATTATGGATTTGCACCCCCTGCGATCGATAAACCTTTTGGATCTTATTAACCAAAGAGATACGACTTTGCACTATAGTTAGCTCAGCACCAATCAAGACTCCCCAGGGAATCCCAAGAATTCTTGTTATCCGCGCGTTCCAACCCTCAACTCTCTTTTCTAGGTTCATCGATATTGAATCAAGCGAACACACTTCTAACACTTGTTCTACTTTTGGAAGACCCTGCGTTATATCACCTGATCTCGATTTTTCATAGATAAATGTAACTAATGTATCCCCTTCGTAAAGGATTTCTCCATAATGCCCATGAACAGTTGCTCCAGGAGTAGCCAAATAAGACTTAGCTGCTCGTATTACTACAGAGTTAACTTGAACAATTAAAACTTGACCAGATTTTAGGTGTGGTCCGTTTTTGGTTATACATACATTTTCACAAAGAAACTGCCCAAGACTAATTATCGGGGACATTTCCTCACAATAATTATGATGGAGAAAATACCAATTCAAATTAAATGGATTCAAAATGATCTTACTGTCTGTATCAGGATTATAAAATTCCCTGTTTTCATCCATTAAATAATATTTAAGTACTTGAAAAGGCTGTTTTAAATTGTCAAGTTTCAAATATTTAGTTCCCCAGAGATGATTATGAGTTATTAAATAGTAAAATGAATAAAAATTCGCAATTTGAAGGACTGTTCCTAAGGGTCCCAACGAATTCCTAATTGGAGTTAGAGAATCTTTTTGAATTGGAATTGATTGTTTTATCACATTTTGATATTTTACATCGTTCAATGGACCCAGTCGAAAATAATTAGATGATGACAAAATTATCAAAGATTGGCATTCCTTATTTATATTCAACAACGTACGAATAGTTCCTTGATTTTGGCTAAGTGATTGTTCAACCCCCGCCTTGCCAAAAACGGAATAAAACGGATTGCTATTGGTGCGAACTGAACCATTATCAGAGATCAATCCTGAACCTGACGGATGATTCCTTTTTCTGATATACGAAATTTGGGATTTCACTAAGTTGATTCTTAGGAAATCTCGAATCAGACCATTTGTACGTACTTCAACAAAGGAAGCACAAACCTCTTCGACGGAAGAACTTTTTTTGTCTTGGTCCCAATTCAACACTAAACACGTCCGAACTAATTGAATACTTGTATCAGAAATTCCCCGAGCAGCTTTGCCCTTCCCATAAAGGACATAATTGACAACTCGAAATTGCATATTATCCTTTTCCCGCAGCGGATCCTGGGGGAAGAGTGTTGCTAAATTTATACCGTCCGCTATTTCATATGTGACTACGGGTCGAACCAAAACAAAATACTTTTTCTTGGTAGGTGTGATCCGTTGAACATAGATCCATTTTTTCAATGATTCCTTAGTGGCTTCCTTAAGTTTTTTTTTTTCCCTTTCTGGCGGTATCAAGATGCCGCTGTGTCGGGATATCTTATCTATCTCTCCGGGAAAATGGATATCTCCCGAAAATATTTTTAGTTCAATCCCCCCCTTTTTTCTCTCCATTCGGACCAATCCGCCCACTCGGCTTCTTATATTTAAAGTGATTTGTGTATCTACTCCAATGATACTATTATTCCGTACCATTAGGTAAGAAGATTCGGGAAAAATATGCACTTCCTCGGGAATGAAAAAAAGGCGATCTATTTTCATTTTGTATTTTGGCTTAATTTTTTTGAGTCCTCGATACTCAATCAAGTCCTCTTTTTTGACGATTGACTGCGCCCCCAGAGTCCCATATTTCGTAATTCCGGAACTCTTTCTTCTGTATCGAGGATCATCGAAATAAGCAAGAATACTATTTCTACGGAAAACACCCCTTATGGGTATTTCAATCGAGATACCTGAATGGGGCATTAGCTCTTTCTCTTGTTCTTGAATCGAGTGGAATGGAATAAGAAATCGATTTCTTTGCCTTTTTGCCAATAAATCCGAATTCGCGTGGAGAATTGCAGGATGTATGAGATTACAATGACGAGTACCTACGATTCTCTTAAATCCCGAATAATCAGACATCTCAAGAATTCCACCTTCTTTTTTAGCAGAAAACTCAGAACTAAATAATTTGTGTCTCGCTTGATCATTATTCACTGAGAGCGAGAGGCTATAAATCTCTCTTCGTTCGACAGAAAGAGAATGAATATTCATTTGATCTTGATCCTTGTAGAGTGAAAAAGAAACTACACTAGATCTGCATGAACCCCCCGATAATATCCATAAATGACTTGTTTTTGGCAAGAGGTGTACATTACTATATGTAAATTCGGGTGCATGGTACACATCAGTACTCCAGTGCATTTCTCCCTCTGAATCAGAATAGATATGTTTTCGAACCCTCTCTTTAAAATTCAAAGTGTATGCTCCCGCCCGAATCTCAGCAATCACTTGTTCTGATTCGACATATTGATTATTTTGAACTAAAAGAAAACTTTTTGGTGGAATAGTCACATTATGCATAATATCTTCACTCTCAATAATTACATCCAAATCTATCGAACATAGAAAAGCAGGATGCCCGTGACGTGTGCGCGTGGGATGAACCAAATCCTCATTGAATTTTATTTTACCATTAGAAGGGGCTCGTACATGTTCTGCAGTGCCCCCTGTAAATACGCCACCCGTATGAAAAGTTCTTAATGTTAGTTGAGTCCCCGGTTCCCCAATAGATTGACCCGAAATAATACCTACGGCTTCCCCCAATTCAACCAGGTCACCATGAGTCGGACTCCGACCATAGCATAATCGACAGATCCAAGATGTACTCCTACAAGTAAAGGGGGTTCGAATAGATATTGCTTGTGTTCGAAAGGTTATGAGTCGATTGACAAGTCCAATCCCAATATCTTGATTTCTAATGGCGATGCATCGCGGGCCCATATATATATCGTCTGCTAATACACGACCAATTAATGTTTGGCTAAAAACCCTTTCCGACAGCATCCTATTTTGATTTTGAGGACTCACAGAAATTCCTCGGATGGTGCCACAATCTGTTCTACGTACAACAATGTGTTGAACTACTTCAACAAGTCTGCGCGTAA